ATTTTCGATCTATTCCTAATAAAAGCCAAGACTCGCTTGGTGGAACGGCAAACACGGCAGACTCAAAATCTGTTTCTAATAGAATATCGGTTCGAATCCGATAGCGAGTATCTCATTTATAAATAGGGGCGGATATAACTTAGGGGTTAAAGTTGCAGATTGTGACTCTGAAAACACGGGTTCGAATCCCGTTATTCGCCGAAAGAATCAAATCTTTTGTCATAAAATATATATTTCATTTTGCCTGCGGCCCTCATCCCCTAGCTTGAATATTTATGCAAAAAAAAGATATATTTCGCAAATATATTTCTTTTCGTAGGCCATACTCCAAAGTTTTTTGTGAAATTGCGGAGGATTCCTTGTCAAAGAAAGGCAGAGAGCTTAGAGGCTGCGATCGGGCCGCCGACTTTCGGCCTGAAAGGCTTTAGCCCTTTGTTTTGTCGGACAGTATTTCAATATTGTGGTGTCCGACAAAATAAAGTCCCCTTGGGGCCCTGCCCATGGAGTGCTAGAAAGATGCAGAGCAAAAAAAATATTTTTTTTTGTTCGCGTAGCGCCGGGCTACCATAAAGACTAGATTAATGATACAAGGCGCTGAGAAACCCGGTGGCTCCAATTATGCTGTAGTGAATCCATTTATATAAATTTTAGCAATTCAACTGCCGTCCGGAGCGGTTCATGGTAAGACACGGATAGTACCTTGTACAACTATGTACGGTCTCAGCCACTGAAAAATTTGCCCATTGCTATCCCAGGCTAGGACTTGAGCCCTGCCTAACTCAGCGCTACCTATGCGGAAGGTTTTAGGTGCTGTGTCGTCCGGCTCCTGCATTACACGTTCACCAGCTAATTCGGGGAGGGATACTTCTTTGGCTCCGGGGGTTCTCGGGCCGGCTCTACGATTTACTTCGCCGAAATTGCTGAGAAAGAAGAGATTTCACAGGACCTGGTGTTTTATGTACCCAGAAAGCTTTTTGTCATGAACTAAGCCACCAAACTGCGCCGCCAATCAAGCCTACGGGCTCGATTGTCAAAGTAAGGCCCCGTCACTTGGTTATTCCCCGTGCACCAAGTAGCCCTATTAGATCTTCACCTCTCTTTCATATAACGAATAGAGCGTCAAATGGGTGTGACGTTAAACATTGTTGCGCTCAAAACTCATCAACCATGTTTGTTAATGGATAACTTCTGTCCGTTGGCTTGTTCAACCAAAAACAAAAAACATGCGCCGGGTAAAAACATAAGACCAAGAAGTTGTTGAAATACCGATGTTGTTTCCAAAGTAGTCGCTTTTTCCATATCCATATGATTGAGAACAGTGGCTCCTACGTCTTGTCCATATAATAAAACTAAATTTTGGCTGTAGGAGGCGGCTGTAGGTAGCAGCAATTGTGACCATGTATTGTTTGGTGCTTTCTTAGTCAAGTACAAGATACAAGTAGGACCTGCGCTAGAAGCAAGCTGTGCGATCCAATGGCCGCCGCCCCGATTGTTTGGCAGACTATTTTTATTTTCTTCTATCTCTTTCGGTTTAAATAAAGTTTTACCTTTAATGGTACACAATATATTCTTGATTTGTCGCCATTGTCGGCTTGTCAAGCCACTACGATGAAATAAAAGAATATATGGATATTGTTTTTCGATATCTTCGGCCCGCCGAAGGGCACTCGACCTTAGGGAGAGGGCTTTTTTTCGTAGAAATTTTCGTTGCATAAGGCCATTTTAATTTTTTTTTATCGAAACGACTATTACAACGCGCACAACAGGTATGGCCTTTGTTTGGGTCACTGATGAACTAAGTGGACAGGAGGTGCTTACCTTATGAATGTGATACTGGATGGGCAGAGGTACGAGCCTGAATCAAAAGTATAGGTCAGTTTTTTATCAAAGATAAAAACGTTCCAATCATCCTTATTCGTAATCAATAGCCTAAATATGAAAATGAGGTGTCGACAGCCGATAACAATTTGATCAACGATCCACGATGGTTGACGACGGAGAAGAAAAAACATTTGTTTTAATATCGTGTGCTTGAGTTGCGAAGGAATGAAACTGCACAGAGGGGAAGAGCGATCAAGCAGCATGGCTGCTTGATTGGCGGAGAAATAATCTACGTGGAGTCATAACGCGAAGCGCGCTCGATTCGGAAATCATATTATAAGCTGCGGGGACCATTATGTCCGCGAAGGGGGTACGAGCCTCCTGGTTTAGCACTGACTGGGGCGACCGGTCCTGCCCGCGCGCTAAAAGTACAAGTTCACGATGTACTAAGGCATTTCACTTATCCGGGTTCGTTCGGCAACGGGGACCTTAGCATGTGAAAAAAGCTCCGGGATTTCGCTCATCCCGAAAAGGATGACCGAATAGCAGGAGTCGAGCTGGCTCCTGTGTTTAAAGATGAGGATCCGTACTGGCAAATCGGAGTTACGGCGCTACACCGAATGGCTGACCTTGGGCCGTTGTCCTCCGTTTCGCGTCGCGCGCGAACGTACGCTGTTCACTATACTCCTTTCGAGGATGATGCGCGACGAGGTGGCCCCCTAACCTTATCATGGAAGAGATAGACTTAATGTAGTGGATTATATCACTAGGAAAAAAGGGGGGGGCGACTGAACGACATCTTTCTTCTTGGGGCGTCCACTGGATTAGACAAGCCGCACGGGAAAGAACGGTGAGACCCTATAAATAAAGCCAAAGAGGGACACGTAGTGCCTATGGATGCATTTACCGTCGGGGGACTCCACCTAACTGAGAAAAGAACCTAGCAATAGAAAAGCGCGTGATAAGTGGGTAAGGAGCCTATGTACTTACTAATCGGTCCCCGTTCGGCAAGTTTCACTTTGACGACGCGGTCTATCGGGCAATCTTCCAAGGTGTGCCTTTCCGGGTTCGACGAAGGAGCTACGAAGAAAGGCAGGTTAGGGAGCTGTGTGATGGGCGGCCACTATCCCGTACGGTTCGTGGAGCAGTAGCCCGGCTCATCGGTGGGCGAGGTAAACCCACGGCCGGGCTCTCTCTCGGGTCATTCATCTCTGATAGAATCATTCAGTTTTTAAATAGCGGCGTGGGGAGGAGAGATAACCAGACTGCCCGCCGGGTGCAGCTTATTTCTTATATCGATCGAAACAGATATCGAAGTCATGATGGACTTCTGCGAGCGTCTTTTCCCGTATTTTTCTACCTCCCAAAAATTTTGCAAAGCACCATCGATCGAGTGTTAGCTCCGAAGAATTATAACTCAACATTATACGCAGCATCTGTGCTTAATAAGGCCGCGAGCCCACCACTGTAGATAAAATTGCGTAGAAAGCTTCTCAAGCGAACTAACTTTGCCTGTTTTCTAGACTGAAGTACGGAGTGCGGACAAATCCCAGGGGAAAAATAATCTAAGTAGTAAGCAACTACTGGCTGGGGGCCTCAAACAAAAAATGAACCATGAGACGGGTAAAGCATAAGCCTACGAAAGATGTAGCTCTTCAATTAGCTGCTTTTAGTATATACATATGATTGATTATAGATGATAGTTATTTTCCATGCAATAAAATAAATTAGTAACTGAAAACCTATAGGTTCCGGAACAACTTTTTTGTCTGTCTGACGGGTATGTTTGGACTTTCTCCGAAATAATAAAATGCAGAGCGCGAAGTGATCCACCGTTCCCTAATGTGCCAATGACGCTACGTGGAGTGATTTCATTCTTGTGTAAGGTTGATTTATGGGCTTTTTTTTTCTTGGAGTATAGCCAAGTGGTAAGGCATCGGCCTTTGATGCCGGGAAACAAAGGTTCGAATCCTTTTACTCCAGGCCGCCCCCCCCCCGTTTGGCGAAAGCAGAAAGAAATATTTTTGCTTGGTTGAAGGCCCATGGGGCATAAGGCCAGGCTGGCGCTCGTACCAATAAAATTTGTTTTATTTCGACTTTTTGCTATCACTTCAGAAAAGAGCTTGCGTCCTTTCTTAGCGTCTCTCATCTCATACGAGGTGGTCTCCTTCCTTGGAATGCTTATAATCTAGTGTAGAACCCACCGGCCGCCATCCGGTTTATGTCGGGGGAGTAATAAATCTATGTAATGCTGCTCTCTTTATATAAGATTGGACACCTCATCGATATCAAAATTCTATAGCGAAATTTAGTGCACAGAATTCTAAAAAAACGGATATGATTCCGCACCGGCGACCTATGTCCCTATGTCCTAAAGATATAATATACGATAAAGCATCTTTGTTTGCGCGACCCACATAAATAGAAATATGCGCTGTATCTATAATTTTATTCCGAGCACCAGGCTCCTTCTACGCATGTGGTAAATATATATACCGGGGTCCTAGGTAAAACAAAATCTATAATAAAATCATTCTCGCAATACCAGGTTATTCGTAGATTCCTTTATTCAGATACATTTTTTTGGTTTCCTCAACATAGCTAAATCCAAAGTATTAAGAAACAGAAATAACCACAATAAATTTTTAATTCCAATCCAATCTGTAAAAGGTGAGCTTACGGAAAAGACTGAGCGAGCCTCCCAACGAAGCCATAATGAAACCTATCCAAATACGGAAAATAAAAGGGAGCTTAATTACTGTCGTATACCAGCCTGTTTCAAAACTTCCAGTTCCGATCAAAGCATATAGATCCGTAAAGAGATTGGTATGTATAGCCACTTTGGTAGTGCTCGTTTCTTGATTCGAAAAATAGAATCTTTTTTCTGGGAACATAGTCAACCAATGTGAAAAACTGTTATGTTCGAGAACTGTAAAGCCCTTCTTTCGTAAAGAAGTGTGCGTAAATCTACCAGCCATTTCTGGCCTTCGTCCCTTCGGCGAACCACAGAAGTTTCCTCCTCCCGTTGGTGGAGAGCTAAAGCCTCTACCGTCGGTCGAGAGCTTTGCACCTTCGGTAGGCCGGGATTGCAACAGGGCAGGACGTGATTCGTCATGCTCAAACATTAATGGGTTTGTCAGGGACATCAATGGGTTTGTCAGGGACGGTTTATAAATGATTGAATTACCACAAATGGAGTGAAAAGTGGGCCCATGTAATTGATCAATACCTCGCAAAGTGCTACGAACCTTCCCTATATGTAGTTCGGAACCCAAAGGTGTTTTCCCTGTAGATTGTATCTTTTTTGCGTTGGGCAGAATTACACCCATAATAAAGATGCAAACTCCTCCATGTGAAAGCTTCATATTAACGGGAGCTTTTCGAAAGTAATAACCAACAGTCATCGGTCCACTCGGTAAGGCGCGAACAAGAAAACATCTACTCCAATTCAAGTTATTTCTTCTCAGTGACGATATAATAAGCTCGCGTCTTCTCTGCCTGTGAAAAACAAAGAAAGGAAATTTGTGCCTCGCTAACCTATCGCGCCTATGATGAGACGATAAAAAGAACGTACGGAAGAGGAAGAAACAAAGCACACCGCAAAAAGATTCCAAATATGAAAAGTCCCCCATGAATTTGATAATAGTAAAATGAAAGAACAACAACAAGGCCCGACGCAGGGCCCGTACACTGTCAGCCAGGGTCCCGGACTTTGTTTTGTCGGACACCACAAAACCAAAATACTGTCCGACAAGGGCCGCCGGGGACTGTATGACAAGAAGGGTAGGAAAAAATTGGCGAAAAAAGGAAAGAATTGACAAGGCTTTTTCATCCGGAAAAGAGGAAATATATTGGATTTTTTCAGGTGAGCTTCTCTCAATTATGTTGGGTAACAGAAGGGGTCTTGCTCTTATCGAAACTATCCTTTTTGCTTCGTTCAGAGAGCGCATGAACCCCCTGGAATGTATGATAACTGAAACAGGTAATAAAGATGTAGAAATAGGTATTATAGTACCATTAGAAAAAGGAGCACCTGTGGAAACATCTCTACTTACCAACCATTGAAATAGTATGGGTGCTGCTGTGCCACGAAGCACGACCAAAAAAATAGGAAAAAAGAAAAAATTCTGTAGTTGGACCATCTGCTCTATTCGTTTTGATTATTTCGCTCCCTCGGGAGAATACGGTCTATTCCCTTACAGCGCAAAGTGCTGAATCGGGCTGAAGTCACTTATAATAGGTAGCTTTTTTTATTTAGGCTTTCTACTTGCTCCGTATACAATGACTTCGTCGTGACCTTCTGTGCCCTCCACCATGAGCTTTGCTAAACGATCGGATCGATACGAGTGCGCAGTGCTTCGTGAATGCCACAAGATCTGGTTCACGGGTTTTGGGACCGTAGGATCTCGGTTTGATGATGGAACAGATAATGCTAGCTGGGTACCTGATTGCTGCTTCATTCTGAAAAGAGAAATAAAAGATATGCTGGTAATTATAGAGAAAAAACACCATAAAAAGATTCCTCGCGTCGAATCTGTAGCAAAACTATGAACGGAAGCTAGCAATCCGGAACGCACAAAAAAAGTTCCTGAAATACGACATAAAAAAGTAACCATATTGAGAAACAAAGTCCAATCATTCAATTTAGGTAAAATGACTGAATGAATACAAGCCGTAGCTAATACCCAAGGCATGAAAGAAGCATTTTCTACGGGATCCCAGAACCACCAGCCGCCCCAGCCTAATTCATGATAAGCCCACCAACTTCCTAGCAATATGCCTACCGTTAAAAAGCACCAACATGTCAAGATCCAAATTTGAATTTGTTTCCACACTACCGTATTCGCGCCACGGGTCCCACCAAAATGAAGATACATAGTATTTGTTTTACGAACAACACTTTCAGCCCGCTCTCTATGGGCCAATGACCCAAAGGGCACGCATAGAGCGGTTCTCGTGTGTGGAAATCCACGAGCCATTTCCGGCCTTCGGACCTTACTTGGCTTTACCGGAAAAGGACCAAAAAATAAAAATATATTATTCAAACGCGGCCCGTTTATTATTCCAGATAAACATAAGCAAAAGCCAATAGCACTTGCGACGTATCCCGCATAAATGCAAGGAGGATGTATAGCTAATATGGGATCTTGTAAAACAGGATTTAATTCCCCAAGTGATTTAGTACAAACAAATGAAATTCGAACGAAAGGATTGGAACTTGCTAATAGAAAAATAGGAAAAAATAAAGCAATGCCTTTATAAATTTGCTGTTCATCCATGAGCGAAATTGCCCGCTGGTCGAGACCTTCGGACGGAAACAAAAAATAAATATTTTTTTTATCTCCGCCCTTTGCTTGTTCCGATACATTGCTGGGTCGGGCCGGGTAGCAAAAAAGGAATCCGTAAAAACTTGAGATCCAACACCATAATAACAGACTACCCTCATGATTAGACCAGCTTCCTGATATTTTATAAAACAAAGGCGCATTAGCATTTGGGTTGGTGAATACGTTGTAATTGGAAAAGTCGGAAGGAATATAACAGAACAAAATACCAAAGAAAGACATAGTGAACAAAAAAAAATAGAGTGGAACAGCCACGGGACGCAGCTTGTTAGTTAACGCAACGGAAATACTCAGTACTAAAAAATAATGGCCCAATTCCGGTGACATAACATTATAAACTTTGCTTATAATTGGCAACAAAAAAATATTTTTTTGCCGTACAACTGCTGGGTTCGTTACGGCATTTGGCATGCCGATTATGAGTCCTACCAACCTCAATAACGGAGGATTACACACGTCGCAAGCTAGCCTCTTGAAAAACTCTCACGGAATAGCTTCTATGAACCCTATAGAGGGAATAGGGAGGGAGCCCAGCATAGAGCCGCGCCTTGCCTTTTCTGCGAATCAGCAAGCAGAATTGGCGAGCAGCTCTATCAGTTGCTTTTTCACGGATCATGGAAACTTTGTGTTCTTCATGATTGACGTCATACATCATGGGCAGTATTTACCCATCAATACGAGATCTTGGGTATAAAAAAAATATATATATTTTTTTTATACCTAAGGCCTAAGCCAGCATTGACGGGGTCCATATAACGAATAAAAAGAATTATTTGACGAGGTTTTTAAATGAAAGAAACTTACCCTTGAGCTGCTACGGCCTGCTGGTTCTTAACTCTCGAACCAATAGCCCCCTTTAAATGTTTCAACCAAACTGTTGGCTCACCGCACTACGTGCCTTGCGCGCGTTTTCCTTCCCATAGGCTTTTGGCTCCCGATGACAAAAGGCCCGCCGCAGGGCGGGGCGCTGTCAGACGGGACCAGGTACTGTCCGACGTAGAGAGAAAAGAAGAAACTGACGAAATAAAAATTATTGACAAGGCTCCAGGAAAGTCATTGGCTTTTTCGCTGTAAATAAAAAGATAGAATTATTTGACGTGTCTCCAAAATAAAAAAAATCCCGGTTAAAAAAAAAGAGCTAGCGAAGATTAAAAAGATTGGAATGGGCATAGAAATATGTATTGAAGTACCAAATTGGCTAATGCTTGAAGGTTGATGCAATGTATTCCACCGGTTGACAGGAAACTTAATTATTGGTATATTGATTGGCCCTATACATATAAAAATAGAAGCAACATCCGCAGAAAACTCTTGAAAACGCAGTGCACCCAGGTAAATAAAAAACAGGATTAATACAGAGGTTAAACGAGCATCCCATACCCAAAAGGTCCCCCACATAGGTTTTCCCCAGAACCCCCCGGTGACTGGGGTGAACAACGTAAACGAAGCACCTATTTTGGCACCGGTTTTGGAAAATAACTGAAAAAGGGGATGTTTTGTTAATAAGAATAACACACTGCTAATAGCCATTGCAATATAAATAAGTAAACTCATCCAAGCTGCAGGAACATGCACATAAATAATGCGATAATTTTCACCCTGTTGAAAATCGGATGGTGCTACCCAAATACTTAAATAAATAGCTATCGCTGTTAGAAACCAGCAAAATCCAATGAGAATTTGCGCGTAGCGGAAAGAGCAGCACATGAAAAGAAAAGGACGTAATAACGGGACATACATAGTAATTTTCTAGCTTTTGTCAAACAGAAACGCGAAGCGGGAAAGCTAAAGCAAACCTGCGCTGCGCGACGTTCCAGCCGTTTAAGCCCCGGGACCTCGGTTCTAGAAGCCAAAGTTCGTTCGTAAAGCCCTTTGCGCTTTTACTGAAACGCTTATTTCACGGAAATTAAAAAAAAGAGAAGTATTTTTTTACTTTTTATAAAGTGGAACTTACGCCGCTTTTTCGATTCAAAAAAGATGATTTTTTCATGGAATAGAAAATGCTGTTTTTTTATCATCTTATTCAAGGGTCGACCAAAGTGAGACACTCGACCAAAGTAATTTCTCTACTTCTTAGGTCGCCCGCGTCGACGGACATCGGTTTCTGCAATACCTTTGGGATTTTATTATATGATTATTGAATGAAATCAATGGTTTCAAGCAATATGATTGTAAAGGCACCTCTGGCGCATTTTAATTAATTCGCCGAAACACGTTCATGGAACGTAAAATACAATTACTTTTACTTCCCTGTACTTGCATACACTATACAAGGATTTCTTTCCTAATATTCACACGTCTAACATAAAAGGTGGTGTTGATTTGGACCTTTTTCTATTCGAAAGACGGTTCGTACTCGAACGTAGTATTACAACCCGACGTGGTGACCCACATATTTATTCACAGGCTTTTCGGAAACACAACCTTTTTACGTTGTCACCATAAACCTATCCGCCATAAACAATTTCCGCCAGTGAACGAGCCGCCGGAGTCGACTGGGCCTTCCTTTGGTAAAAAAGAAAAAGTCGCTCTCAAGCTATGGTACAAAGACTGGAATTACGGTGAGCTTCATCAACACCGCGGCGAATTAGCTTAGGTGCGTGACCACGCCAAAGGAGATAGTTGCGAATACTAAACACGATTACTCGACTATTGGACAAATCCACCAAGTCCTCCATTGCCGCGGGGCGGAAATACAGACGAAGCGGATTTTATCGTCTTACAGACCGTCAAGTACTTCGGTACACTGTTGTAACAATTTGACGGTGGGGTACGTAAGATTTGATAGCTTCTTTTCTCGAATTTTTTCACCACCCTTGAGCAGCACAACACCTTAAAATTTCAAGGCTATCGTTCATCCCCCTGCCCCTCTTAGCCTTTTTTTTTTTGTAACGGCCTCCCGGCGATTAATCGAAAGGTTAAGGGCGGCATATATGCCGAGGTAGGTCTTTTTCACGGCAGCGTGCACACTTCCACTTTTTATGTTTAGGGTCGATCAAATCGAGACACTTGACCAGAGGAAAAATTGGTGAAAAGAATTTGAAATCATTTTGCCAGTAAAGTTTGAAACGTGATTGAGACTAGAATGGGATAAAAAAATAGAAACAAAAGTAAATATCCTATTAATGAAATAACATGGAACCATTCTGTTTCGATAGAAGTGCAAAAAACGATTGAGGGCAATAAAGTGGGTAAGGTTGTTAGATTTTGCAAGCTGTTCCAACCATTGGATGTGATTCCAAGAGCCAAACGAGAATGAATACCACACATAAGAGTAAATATCTGGCTTCCTATAATAATAGTGAACCAATTCATTTTGGATTGATCAAATTGGTACAGAAGTTGTAACACGGGAAAACTACAGAAAACACCACTTATTTGAAGAACCCAGTGACCATACAATTTAGAAAGTAGGATTTTTTGCAAACAATAACCGCTTAAATAATACAATTCGAGTGTACCGTCTTCAAAATCATTTTGAAAAAAACGTTCAGAAAGAAAGGCAAACAACAAACAAATCCAAATTAAACCTAAATGAGAATGACATAAGAAATCTTTGGAAAAGCCTATTATTAAAGGCATGGCTACGATATACAACAGAAATAGAGAAAAAGTCGTTATTAGTATAGATAAATTGAGTGAAATATGTTGATAAAACAGTTTCATAAAGATTTTCAAGGCACGTAGCGCCATCGAGAGAAGTTCTTTTTTTTTAGTTTTTGGATCCAAATATATATATATTTTTTTTCGTGGAGTTACGCCGCGAATGGACTAAATACGGGGGAGGCCCAGAAAATGCGTTGAGGCCAAAGATGGAGAACGCGTTTTCAAGAGTCTCGTTCCCTTCTCTAACCCGCTCCCCCATCGTCAAGGGAAACAGCCGGTAAAGATGCGTAGTCAAGTGTAGTCGCCGAGGGGGAGACAGTAAGCAGTGACGAGCTACGAAAAAAAATATATATATTTTTTTTACATTGTAATATTTTGGGCTTTAGCTCCCGATCAAAGCGAGAGAGAGGCACGTAGTGCTCGACCCGAACCTTCGGCCCGTAGGGCTGCAACACCTCCTATGGCGGCGGAGTCTTTGCCAATCTACGGGATTTCCGGGCTTACCCGTGGCTGACGACGACGCTGGCCGGAGCACAGCAGAGACAAGTTTTTATCGATTCGCTAATCGAGCAGGACAAAGTAACAGCGTTTGATTCTTTCAAAGCCCTTTTACTTTAACCTTTGGCCTCTGCGATCTCTTCGCAAGAATGACTGTTTTCACAATCAAATTACAGAATAAGTATACAAACTTTATAGAATCATCATTCACTGGAACGGGATAAGTTATTAATTTATGTAATCTGTTTGGAATATTAGAATCCACCAAAGCTACAATAGGTATTTGTAATTGATTAGCTTCAAGTATAGCCATGGAATTTTGATTTGCATTTATTATTACTAAACAATCCGGAATATTGTGTGTCACGATTCCTTCAAAACATTTTTGCATCTTTCTAAAACGTGGGAAATAATCGAAAGGCGAAGATGTAAAAGCGTCTTTCAAATTGGGATGTGCAGAGAAATCTCGAAAGTGTTTTTGTACTCTTCTCATATGTTTCCAATTGGTCAAAAACCCCCCAATCCATTTATGATTGATATAGCTCTGATTGGTTCTTTTTGCCACTCGTTTAATTATTCTATTATATTCCGGATTGGTATTTACCAATAATAAATGGCCTTTTGCACCAATGATAGATCCAATCAAATTACAAGCCCTTCGTAAACAAATAAGTGTTTTTTCTAAATCAATAATAGCCATTTCATTTCTAAATCCGTATGAATATCCCCGAAAATCAGGAGTTGGTATCCGATGGCCCAGATATGCGTTTGTACTCAGTAATTTTTGAATGACCAACAAATTAGAATTGCACATAGTTCCTTTTTTCTTTTCGTTTAGATAGCTCAGGTGGTTAGAGCAAAGGACTGAAAATCCTTGTGTCAGTGGTTCGAATCCACTTCTAAACACAATAAGGGTCGGGTGGGACGGCGGCCCCCCCCCGTTATCGGATGTAGGGCCGGGGGCCACCGCCCGCTCGGGCGAATGGCACTAGGGATCGCGGCGGCGGGGCTCCACACACCATCGTAGCCCCGTATAAATAATAAATCTCGAACGCCGTTCACCCCTACCCCTGGAATGAACGTTCGTCGAACCTCGGATACTTTATTACCTCGCTCCCGGTATATGAAGTTGTTTACAAAACGCTTCCCAGAAATAGGCTTTAATGAGCCAGTCCTCAGACATTAACGCTCATATGCTGGGTACGAAGGCGTCTACTGGGGCGGCGGCCCCGGCGGCGGCCTGGAGCATAACTAATAAAGGATGAGGCGCTTGGTACTTTGTGTTTGCTTTTTGGGAAAAAGTGACGAATTCGAACGATCACGTTTAGCTCAATCGTACATTTTGGCAATCAAATGGTACATTTTTAAAATAATAAATGGCAAAGGTAGAAGGCAACGACGGGTGAACGATTTATCGCAAAAATGTACCATTTCTCGTCTACCTCAGTGTCGCAAGAGGTGAACCCATTTTCCTTATCCTTCTCCCCCGCCATCTCTGGTAACCGAATGAATATACCAGCAGAAACTCACATAATTTTTGAACCTTTTCTCACCACGAAAATCATGAAGGAAAAGAAAAAGGGTCAGGTTCTTATCAGAATTACTGGAAATTATGCATCTACAATTGGGTTTAGTAATGAGCATCAAAATGATAAAGAGAAGGATAATAATGCCCATATCATGACGATATTATTCCCAGTATTTATCATTGGAAATAGTAATGGTCATAGAAATTGTAGAAGAATGATCAAGATGATCATAATTAAATTACAATCATCGTGATTATGATTATCAACACGGGGATTAAGATTCATATATATATATATACAGCAGATATATCCTTTCAATATCCTTGATCATCATTATGACGATCGGAGAGATCATCATAATTAACCCCGTCCTCGTGGTGATTTCTCTACCATTCAGATAATGACCTTATTTGTTGGATTACTGATTCTACTGGATAGTAATAATAATGTTGATGTCTATCCATCGACTCGATTCTTACTTCATTCGGATCATTCATATATGTATATGATCAAACCATATACATATTTTCTGCTGTAATTCCCTATTTCTATCCGGATCACCGGATTGAGATGAGAGATTCACAAAGAGAGGCTTGTATCTCATTGTTCTCAGTTCTCCCCCCCCCCTCCCCTATTCCCTGTTTAAACCATCACGGCCGGGCCTATTCCGTCATATACTTCATTACCCATATTTTTCTATTTCCCACCAATATATTTTTTTGCCGCTGGCTGCTTGTTGTTCTCACCGTCTACGTTGCATACGGTGGGTAAGCTTAAAGGTTAGTCGAGATCTTTGTACTTAGTAGGTAATAGGTTAGTTACAGGAACAATAGAATCGTGAAGTAGGCTAAGGACGGATTCGAACCATCTTTATAGGATTTGCAATCCAATACATTACCTTTATGTTACTCAGCCATTTCTTATACTTTTTGGACCGGAATAAAAAATAATATGAAGAACAACAAGATTGGCATCAGCCAAAAACGCTTTGTCACAACCATTAATATGACTCAATCGTACCAACGGACTTTTTTTATAACATCATTTTTTAATACCACCTCAAGAGGAATACAGCAACGTATTCAACTACCGATTGGTATTCATTCGATAACCATCTCTTTCCTTTCACTCAGTTCAACCTTGTGAAAGGAGCTAAATTTTGTCATATGTGAGTGATGGCCGTTGCTACCTACTTCGTTTTATTGAAGCTGTTGTCGATTCGGAATCCCGGCCGGGGATTCCATAGTTTTTATTGTATCGAACATTATCAAATGCAATATATGTTCAATAAAATTCTTTTCATATTACGTAAAAAATGAAGGGAAACTGCGTAGCACCTCTGCCTATAGTCCCGTGCGTGCCATTCAGGTCCCTCTCCCGTAAAGCCAAAGAAGTCTCCTCCTTCGGACCCATGGGCACGTAGTCGGTCGGGGAGCAGTATAAGGCCCCGAGGGGGCCCGTAGACCTTAGGGAGGGGGCGTGTAGATTGAGTGAAGGCATGTAGTGCTCGACCCGAACGCTTTACGTAATCCTCGCTGCACCTTATTCCACGCGGAAACATCGATTTTCACAACATCACGGAACAAGTACGCCCTTTGGTTTTCCATTGCGAATACTAGGGATTTATAACGAGGTGTAGCCAGTCAAATAGCCCGACTCATGCTACGTAGTATAACTTCTTTCATGGTTACAGATAAGTATAGCAAGACCGACAGTTCTCTCGGGCTTACTTGGTTATCGTTTCCGTCACGATTTATTCCCGTGATTTGGAAGAGTTGACCGACGGCGAGGTCGGATTTCTAGCTCTTGAATTGATTATGTCTTCAGTCACGGCATTCTTTTCAAATTCGAAAAGCATGCGGGCACTCTGAGCGGCGGCGTTCAGGTCTAGATAAAAAGTTCAAATTCACTTTGCTTTGGTAGCTTCCGACTTTCTTATTCAGCCTTTATATTTCTGTTTATATTTACGAATTCAGGGATATGCTAGCCAGTAAGGTGGTCCGTTTATTACGACGAGCCTTGCTTGGTGCTAAGCTGAGGATGAAGCGCATAGAGCCTACCAAATACTACTATCTGGTAGGAAAGAAAGAATTCATTATCTCCACCCAGGCTCTTCCTAATCTATATAAATCTTGAGTATTTCGTGCCTCAGGCATGGTCCGGCGGGGCCAAAGGTTATCGCTCATATATGGTATTATACATATTATGTCTCTCCCGTTAACCCGACGCCGTCCCTCCCCTTCCCCCCCCCCTTTCGGGCCACAAGGGTTAGGGTTGATTTTAGTATATCGGGTTGTTCTTAGTTTGGCTGCATTTCGATTGATCAGCCATGAATGGTCATTGTTTTGGCAAAAACAAAAGTAAACGGTTATGCTAGAAGGTGCAAAATTAATTGGAGCAGGAGCAGCGACCATTGCTTTAGCGGGAGCTGCTGTAGGTATTGGAAACGTTTTTAGTGTGCGCCTCGCCGGAGCGCGTTTGGATCAGCGAAGGTTAACAGATTATCGCACGGCCTTAGCCCTAACCTGTAGCGGGAACAGACCGCAGGGAACCATAGCATGGGCTTCAGTCGAATCTCGTCGCACGGTGTTCACGAGTGCTTCAGGGTCAAGCGTTACTCCCTCCAACGAAGGAGGCCCAGAGGAAGGCACTAAGGGCCAACTAAACCCTTTGTGCAAACAACCCCATGGGGGAAACTGCAGGAAGCAGGAAAAGTCGCTCACTAACCTAAACGACGAGCAAACAACCAAACGTGAAAGCAAGGGATCACCCCAATGGACCCCGAAAAGGTTAGCACCTAGGTGCCAAACCCCGGAGGACCAAGGTATATCCAAAAATGTAATGGGTGACAGATCAGTCATAAGTACTCCGAGGGATACACTGGGCAAACCAAGTTGCGTATACGACGATGCCCGTAATGTGAAAGACTCTGGGGGAAGGACTGTAGATGGTAATGTGCCACCACAGAAAGGCGCGGAAAAAACTTTTTTATGTCAAACAGCCCGCAGGCACGTAGTGCGAAGACAAAAGGAGAGGGTCGACCAACAGGAGAGGACGGGAAATCGGAGACTGAGAAAAGCTGAAATATTTTTTTTTGGGGGTGTAGCGGAACCGGCGGAAGCAACTACTAAAACTAAGGCCAATAGAGGTGAGTTTAGACCAGTGACGCCTCCCGCGCTCGGTCGCGTCTTCTATGAAGACATTTACAATATAGACAACCTTAGGGCTGGCTATAAAAGGCTAAAAGGAAATGTAGCCCCGGGAATCGACGGTAGAACTAAAGCGGACATGACCGACAAGGCCCTTGAAGAACTATCCAAAGAGTTGAGAAGGCAGGCATATGCCCCAAAACCCGCCAAACGGATAATGATTCCTAAACCAGATGGCGGCAGTAGGCCCCTTTCTATTGCTTCGACGGTCGACAAAGTTGTGCAATCCACTTTAAAAGGACTCATGGAACCGCACTTTGAGTCGCTTTTCAGAGACTCAAGCCACGGGTTCCGCCCTGGGAGAAGCTGTCATGAAGCCCTGCGAACCCTACGTTACTCGTGGACGGCACCGACTTGGCTTGTACAAATTGATATTAAGAAAGACTTTGACAAGATTCATCACGACCTGCTTATTAAGGAGATGGGATCAGTACTGCGATCTAAAGCACTACAGGATCTTATGCGAAAGCTACTTAACGCAGGATACATAGATGTATATAACCTTACGGATCGAGCGGGATACAACACAGAGGGCGTTCCGCAGGGCTCTATACTATCCCCGCTTTGTACCAATATCTTCCTACATAAGTTGGATTGCTACGTCGAAGACATACTCGTACCCAAATACAATGTAGCGAATATGCGCCTCGCGTCGGCAGAATATAGTAGGAAAAGGCTTGATATCCATTCAAAATACAAAGCCTTCTTCGAGTACTATACAGAATTGGGGCAGGCCATCAAAAACATCGAACACCTAGAATGGATGAACCGCGAGCAACAAAAGAAATATATTTTCGTAAAAAAAAAATATTTTTTTGTAAATTTCTTCTTTTTCCGAAACCCTAAAGTTTCGTGCCCTTTGGGCCGAAAGACGCTTCCAGAAATGGCTGAGAAAGAAGGATTAGAAAGACTTAAGTACCTACGGTACGCGGATAACATAATTCTAGGTGTTATGGGCACCAAACGAGATGCCCTAGATATTATAAAAGCCGTGCAAAACTTCCTGCAGGAAGAACTGGAGTTGGACATAAACGAACATAAAATCTTACACGCAAAGTCCGGGATGGCCAAATACTTGGGCGCATTAGTAATATATTACGGCACCCGAAGTGTGGAAATCTCAAGCACTGGCAAGATATCCGGTGTCAACCAAGTAAGACTCCGATCTCGTCCACAACTAATTGCTCCCATAACGGACTTAATAACCAAAGCCTTGGAACTTGGATACGCGAGAAAAAACGCCAAGGGCTTAGCTCGGGCAACCTCCAATCCACGATTGGCTTCCTCGGAGGACAAACACATTGTTACCCACTTCTCATCGGTGATACGCGGCATTGTTAACTACTATTCATTCGTGAACAAGCGCTCTTCCCTGTGGAAAGTTGTGTCCATCTATAAGAAGTCCTGCGCGCTAACCTTGGCCAGAAAACACGGCTTACGGTCAGCCAGGGCTGCTTTACTCAAATTTGGTCCGAACCTGCGGATCACAGAAAAAGGCAAGGAGGTTGCGTCACTATACTACCCCACCTCTCTAAAAACTACAGGAAAATTCCATGCTACTAGGTTCAGTCAGGTTACTATACTCGAGGAAGCATATTATGGAGTCAGGTGACTACTATATTCGAGGAACCCCGTGATGGAGTGGCGTGGATGGAGCGGGCACCTACTCACTCACAACGATAGGCTCTTCTATCTATCCAGCGCCTCCTCCGACAATAAAAAATCTGTTTAGGTCCTCCGCTGGTCGAGTGTCTCGCTCTGGTCGACCTTCTCTCTCTGGTATTCGCGCCTCTCCCCCTCTCTTTCCTCTAGCACTCGTGCATGGAAATCTACGAGCCATTTCCAGTCTGCGAACCCCTCCTTATCAGCTAGGCTAGTTTTAATTTTTTTTCGCAGCTTTAACTGTATCACTTGGGACGACTTTTTCGAAATATCCCGGTCTCGGCGCTCTTGCTGGGGCAACCATAGCCAAATCGAGAAAGCGGATCACGCTATGCCTACAATGACTTAGTTAGGAGGAGGTGCAGGGGGGTAGTCGCGGGTGGCGGCGCCCCCCCCCCTCTAAGGAGGGCTAGTAGCGCTTATACGGCCAAACTACAGAAGCTGTAGAAATTGCCATGGACGAGCCACATGCGGGGAAACTCGCACGTGTGGTTCTGACCGGGGGGTAAGAACCCTATCGGTATTCTTTGATTAATTCTGTTGCGCGAAATCCATCATTGGCTAAGCAATTATTTGGTTATGCTATTTTAGGTTTTGCTCCAACTGAAGCTATTGCTTTGTTTGCCTTAATGATGGCATTTTCAATATTATTCGTCTTTCAATGTGCTGCAAATATTTCTTCTTCTTTTCTTTCTGATTCCCTAAAACGAGCACCTCAGGGCTCGAACGTTTCGTACGTTCGAGCCCTTCCCTCGCCGCGCGCGCGTGAAAGAGCTAAAGAAAGAGAAACAAGGGGTATTTATTTGACCTTTGCATCCGCTTAGACAGTAGGGCCCCCAGGCTTCAGCTCGCGGCACCTAGAAGGCTTTGACTTACCACCCCGGGATAGGTCGGGGAGCGAGAAACGTAAAAGGAAATAAATCTTTTTTACATATATTTTTATGCTTACTTTTACAGGGTTCAAGGGAGATTTAATTTGGCTTGTCGAACCCGTAAAGCCAAGGAAATCTACAAGCCATTTCCGGACGAAGGCCGGAAATGGCTTGTAGATTCTTCGGACGGACTCCTTTGCCTCGACGAAGGGAGGCACGTAGTGCGAAAACCTGAAGGATAGGTGCATAGCACTCGACCAGACGATTGGAGGAGCGGGGCGCCTCTTTTTCGTTTGGTTTTCTACTCTACATAGCGCCGCGAGTGGGCGGCTTAATTTGCTATGTTAGTGAGCATAGCGAATCCAGGGCTTATAGTTTAATTGGTTCAAACGCACCGCTCATAACGGTGATATTGTAGGTTCGAGTCCTACTAAGCCCATATTCCATAAGACCAGAGTAATGACCGTTGGGCTGAAGGACGGTACAAGGATGCATATTACATTTCGCGCTAGATTTACATAATAGTAGATCCATTACGAACCACCCGCGGCGGCTTGGCAGCTGGGTGATGTGTTGAAGTTGATTCCGAACTTTGCTATAATATTGTTTTTGGGAGAAGCGAATGAAGGCCGTAGGGGGGGGGGAAAGAAACGAGAAAAGCAGCGCTGCGACCACCGAGAGGCTGGGGGCCTGCGTCGTACAGTAATTGTCCACACAGCACTAAAAAAAAATATATATCTCTTTTTTACATTCTCTCAAAAACTGGAAAAAGGGCCCCGCCTGTCAAACGTAACGAAGTAAAAAAACTGACAAAAAGGAAGAACTGATGAGAAGATAAAGAAACTGACGGGACACTAGCCGAAATGGCTGAGGAAGAACTGCATTACGAAGAACCCTCTCAGCCGGCGAAGTGCGCGTAAATCTACAAGCCATTTCTGGTCCCCGGCTCCTCGTTCGGACCCAGTTCTAAGCTATCTCTTGACCACTTTGATTGGTAAAGCGGTCAATAGATAGCTGTGACCAAATATCTGATGGTGGCTCTCCTCCTCACTTCGTTCTCTCGCTTATCCTAGTTTTTCTGTTTCCCAGTTCCAAAGGGAAGAAAAAAATATATCTATTGTTTTATTTATCGCTACGCGGTGGATGAATCGCTATACGCTCTGTTCATGGCTCGCATTTCAGGTCAGAATTTTTTTTCACGAATTTGTTGTCCAATTAAGGAATTGAGATTATCATAATAAAGAATCTACGGGTGTATAGCTCAGTTGGTAGAGCAATAGGCTTTTAACTTGAAGGTCGCAGGTTCGAGTCCTGCTATACCCAAACTTTGGATCTAGTAATTCCGGCAGTTCGTATACGCGTCCAAAGATCACTTAGCGGAGGGATCATTACGAGCCATTGCGCTAAGCCTAACAGGCGAAAATTCGATATATAAAAAATGGAAAAATTTGTGGACCAAGCGTGTTTCCGGGCTCAGAGAAGGAAAAATGTATTATTCTCTTCTCTCCATCCCTGTTTAACCATGCGAGCATAACCAAGTTGAGCAAAGCACGCACTTTGTAATGGCATTATAAAAATTTTTCTACGATCGTAACTTCGTGACTCAACTTGCATGAGCTGAACGTTAGGGCGCAGCTAAACCTTCGTGGATGGCTGCTGGGGTCGGGCACCCCTACCACGAAAGCAGCGTTGCATGAACAGAATCATTATAGGCTCCGGCCGCGGGTTTGTGAGACAAAAAAAGGGTTCTCGTCCCTGCGGGCAGATACCGTAAAGTTTCAGGTCCGGAGAGATACTCTACGAAATATTTCTTCGTTTGACATTCTCCACCCATAGGTGCGACGCTTCTATAAATGGCTGAGAAAGAAGGCGCGTAGCAGAAAAAATCTAGATTTTTCTACCCTTCTCCCATATTGGGTCGAGCATTATGTGGCTAAAATAGTTTTTTTTAACTACGCTTTTATCTTCCACATTTTCTTCTCATCTGAGGCCTAGTGATTGATTGCATAACTTCAGGGGGTTGGCGGATATGATGGAATTGGTAGACATGCCAGGTTTAGGTTCTGGTGACCACAATGTTCGTGGGGGTTCGAGTCCCTCTATCCGTATGAGTTGAAATTGGTTCAATCGATTTTTGTACCGCGGGAAAGGAAAATATTTTGTTTGGGTAAATCAGTTTTTTTGCCCGACAGGCCCCCTGGGTAAACTGTCAGACAGTCGCGGGCCCTTGTCAGACAGTATTTCGGTTCCGTGGTGTCCGACGAGACAAAGTCCGGGGGGGGGCGGTCAGACAAAAAAGTCCAAGTCCTATACCTTTTGTTTGTTTTCGCATCGCGTGCCTGCGGGCAGATACTTTTAAGTTTTTGCGCCTTCTTTTCTTTCCGGTCTCCTTTGGACTCTTCCTTTCCTTTGGGCCCGCCGAAGGGCCGAAGGCGGGGAGAAATGGCTTGACGATTTCCGCCCACGAACACCAGAGGGAGAGGTGGCTCCTCGACCCTCTCCTTATAGGTCGAGTGCTCAAGGGGCCATAGGTTTCGGGAAAACGCATTGAAGAGAATGCAGTTGATTGATTCGTTAACATACCCACGGATGGAGAGGGATTCGAACCCCCGGTATTCTCGATACTTCGGTTTTCAAGACCGACTCTTTCAACCGCTCAGACATCCATCCCTTTCGTAATAAGCTCTTGGGCTTGAAGCAAACAATAAGAAACCTAATATTCAATTACTATGTAAATTAAAGTTCAGAGAATACACGAAAATTTTTGTTTTGTTTGGCTAGACTCGTAGAGCTCGACCCGAACTCGAAGGGCCCAAAGCACGGAGTACGCGACCCGAGTGGGCCCGAAGGCTAGAAATGGCTTGACGATTTCCGCGCACGAGCACCAGAAGGATAGGTCTTGGCTAAAACGTTCAAGCCAGAGTGAGTCGGAGTATCCCGGCGGGCTATTCTGTATTCCACGGGGCTTCGCATAAGTAATTAACTAAACATGACCGTTCAAAATCTGCAGGAGCTGCTGCCGGAGGAGGATAAAATCTATAGATTTTGTGTGCCCTCTACCGAGGAATGAACAACGTAGACGCGTCAGCAGCCCGGAGCTTTATTGGTTCCATTAGCATGGGGGGTGTAGCCGATCGAAGAGCGAGAATAAGCTAGTCAGTGAGAATAGCTCTACTTTCTACTAGTAGCTAGATTTGTCCCTAAGCCTCTCGCATAACAGCTTTATGCTCTGTGCTTTGCTTACTCTGCGGGCTTGCTCCTTTTCATTCAAGCTGCCCCCTACAGGCCATAGAAGCATGCCGCAGGAAATAAAAATATCTTTTTCGCCCATACAGATATGCTACTCGTTCAGCTAGCTTCCAGTCTCTAGTCACTGTGTTCAACGAGCCTCGCGATACCCCTAAAATACCCTCATTTCGCGAATCAAACAAGTGTTGATCATAAATCATCGGCGATAATGATGGATGGTAAAATTCTATTTTTTGTCTCAATGCGGATATAGATTAAAGGTAAATTATCTGCCTTCCAAGCAGAGGATATGGGTTCGATTCCCGTTATCCGCAATGGCTAAAAAAAACGAATTAAACTTCATATGTTTGCATCAAGATTTAAAGTTTGTCGCCAAATTTTGGAAAATGTTTGGCAGACCAAAAAACTTACTCTGAAACAAAAATTACTTATTTCGGAGCTTAGGAGGAACAAAAAAAATAAAAAACAATCTGACTTTTCCGTACAATTACGAACTATGAAAAAGTTGTCCCTTTTTTATGGAAATTTACCAATAAGAAAGCTGCAAAGGGCTAAAACACGCACTTATATGGATAAAAAAAACAGTTTGCTATTCAATATAGAAAAAAGATTGGACGTTATTCTGGTTCGTCTTAATTATTGTTCAACTATGTTTCAAGCGAGGCAACTGATAAATCATCAAAATATTTGTGTCAATTACAAAAAGGTAAATATTCCTGGGTTTCAAGTATCCAACGGTGATCTAATATCTATTCAGGAAAATTCTTTAGCTTTTTTCGAATCAAACATAAGACGAAATTTACAAACTAACCGGATAGGGAGAATGAAACCTAATCATTTAGAAGTTAATTATAAAACACTAAAAGCTGTGGTATTATACGAACCTCAACAAATACGATTTCCTTATAAAATAGATCTAGACCTTCTTGCTTGATTAGAAGGAACGAAAAATGAATATTTTTGTTGCCTCGGCAATTTGTCAGTTTTTTTTTTCTCCCGCCCCCCCCCTGATGATAGTCCTGGGGGCCTCGTCGGCTCCTATCGTAGACTCGTACAGCTCATAGAATCCTGGGGGGGGGAGGGTAACTGAGGTGAGGCTAAATGTTGTGGTCGAAAACCAGATGAATTATCATCTTGAAGATCCGAGATGGGTGGTGGAATAATGCGTTATGACGAAAGAGTTTAAATATGTGATAGGAAGAAAATAATTTTTTGTTTTATCCGAAGGGCCCAAAGGCTTTGGTTTTCCGAAAGAAGGGTCCTTTGTAATGGACCTGAAATGGCTTTTCCGCCAGCCGATACGGCCGGCTCGTAGATTCACGCCCACGGCGGCCCCCCCATTAAATAAAAATTCCAACGCGTTTATTTCTTCCAAATAATGAAAAGTAACTACTAAATTCATTTATTAGTAGTGACACCCTATGCGCCCTATCTATGGGTTTTTTATTATATACGTATCTTCTATTACCAAGCTGTGCTTTCTCCATTCATATATGCTTTTGTATATTACTATTATTATTCCATGAAATAATTGATTTACTACATTCGAGTGGTAAAGGCACCTCCCTCCTTCGGTGCCTTCCCGATGCGAGGGGCTTATTATAGCCTATGTTTATTATTGGGGCTTTTGCTTTCCGCGAGGAAGTTGGTTATGCGCTCGCGGCTGCTGTATGTTTGCAGCTTACAGCCAAGAGCTCACTGGAACTGCGAACAGGATACGGCATGGCTCACAGAAATCATCTGTGTACACTTGCAAATAAAATTCAGGATTCATATGCAGGCTGCTGGGGTGTAACCGGTTTTGATATTTTGAGAAATATATTTATGAATCGAACCGGATTATACTCCGGTTTATCGACCGAAATTCATGTATTCAAATTTGAAGTCTTCTTCACAAACCTTAATAAAGATTTAGTTAGGGAGATTGTAACCAACGCATATTGTTATAGTATCAATAGGGTCAAATATTTTAATAGTAAATTTGATGAGGCCTATGATAGATAAGCCAACGGATTACAGTAAAGTAACTTGGAGGGATAGCGAAGCCGATCGGTGCAACGATAGACCCATGAAAAATATATTAGAAGTTTTTGGGGGTCTCGATTCAGAATATGTTCGGAATGATTTCAATAGTACTCCAAGTATGGTAAGTATTTCGTAGATTTTTTGACAGGGAGAATAATGAATGTGTCAGGGGATTGAATGCTAAAGATAGAAAGAGGGTCAAAGATAGGAACCGAAGTTTTAATTTCATGTTCGGTAATAAGGTATTGTCTTACCAACTATTGATAGTGAGCATTGATCCGGGAGTGAATCCGAATCATATTATTTCGATTGAAGGATTAATTCTACTTTTCTAACAGGTTGTATTTCAAGTATTTCAAAAAGTATGACGGGAGTTCCACTTCATAATAGCTGCGAGATTATTACGGTTACCGTACCCAATCAGTAAAGTTCTCCTACCCCGGACTAAACCTAGTAGCCTCAACAACTCTTTCGTTGACATTCGAATAGTAGATTGGTTTTCAGTAAATTTTAATAGGTCCAGATTTTTTCTTTAAAGTGAAATGAGAACCCAAGGTATGCCCGGAGGTTCGAGTGAAATGGATACGAACTTTATTATAACTAAAAGTCGTCAAACAATCGAATACAAGTTTATATTTTTAACTATTAAAGAGTTTTGAGATAATAAACGTTCTTAGAGCGCTTGATCCTGATTTAAAAGGGTTGGCTCTAGTTTTTGATGAAAAGGTTATGTCAACTTCACTTAACACCCAATTGTTATGTGTTTAAGGATACCCACGATTGGGTACAGGTTCATAGGAATACGTTAGACAATGTGATGGGGATACGAAGTTTGATGAATAATAATGTATAAGGATCAGTTATCATATATAAGGGATGGAATATGAAAAAGAGGTTGGGTTTGCCTACAAAAAATTTTTCCATTGAATACACTGAAAGTTGCTTATAGAAAGGGTGAAAAAGCATCTATTTTTTCATTTACGGTAAAACAGATTGCCATAAAATTGTTAAATTCGTGAGTCAGGCATTCGAAATATCATTAGACCCGAATTTGGTACAAAGACGTTAGTATCGTAAAGATAAAGATTTGTGTAGTAATTCCACGGAGAGTACCGTATGAATGAAAACTTTGTATGGTCATATCCAGAGAGCTTTCTTAAGCTTATTTTGCACTTGGTATAATTATTCGGATAGTTTTTATGCAGAATTATGCCGTAATGTTAAGGTTTGGCTAGCCTTCATTGTAAGGGGAGTCAGCTATATAAGCGTGAAGAACTTCCGTTATTTAAGGGTATATTATGCTTCTCATTCGTAGTCGTTACCGACCCCCTGGCCCGTCGTCAGAGTAGTGCTAGCTTCTCTTCCCGTACTGGTCATTAAATAAGTTAAAGGGTTTTTTTGGTTAAAACACGTGCAAAGGCCCGTAGGGAATGTGTTGGATTTACAACTTCGCAAACTCGTAATCTGGTTGGTAACCACAGGGTCCTGTGGTTGGATTGTCTTCCTTTTATATATATACATCTTTATTTGATTTCCGTTATCATAAAAAAAGAACGAAAAAACACTCAAATTTTTTCGTTTTGGGGCTGAAACCCAAGGATGAAGCATCATATAAAATGTATGGAAATATTTGTGCAATTTTTTGTTCTTGGTGCCCCTTTTTTTTCCCAGTACGATGCCTAATTTAGTTGGTAATACGCAAGATGATTTATATTGTAAGTTTGTATAGGTTCAAATCCTATTTATGCGTAAATTAAATAATCATACTCAAAAAAAAGAGTTTGATCCTGGCTCAGAATGAACGCTAGCGATATGCTTAACACATGCAAGTCGAACGTTGCTTTCGTTGTTACGTGTTGAAGGTCGCATTCGGAGTAGAAAACCTTTTTTTTCTCTGAGCTGCTCAACTCAGTTGAGCCTGCGGCCTCCGATCAACCGTGAAAACCGTTGAAAACAAAGTGGCGGACGGGCGAGTAATATGTGGGAATCTGCCAAACAGTTTGGGCCAAATCCCGAATAAACGAAAGCTAAAAGGCGCTGTTTGATGAGCCCACAAAGCATCAGGTAGTTGGTTAGGTAAAGGCTGACCAAGCCAACGACGCTTAGCGGGTCTGTTAGGGCGATCCGCCGCACTGGGACTGAGACACGGCCCAGACTCCCACGGGAGGCTGCAGTGGGGAATCTTGGACAATGGGCGAAAGCCTGATCCAGCAATATGGCGTGAGTGAAGAAGGGCAATGCAGCTTGTAAAGCTCTTTCGTCGAGTATGCGATTATGACAAGACTCGAAGAAGAAGCCCCGGCTAACTCCGTGCCAGCAGCCGCGGTAAGACGGGGGGGGCAAGTGTTATTCGGAATGACTAGGCGTAAAGGGCACGTAGGCGGTGAATTCAGTTGGAAGTGAAAGTCGCCAGCTCAACTGGCGGAATGCTTTCAAAACCAATTTACTAGAGTAAGGCATAGAGGAAAGCGGAATTTCGTGTGTAGCGATAAAATGCAAAAATATACGAAGGAACGCCAAAAGCGAAGGCAGCTTTCTGGTTCTTTAACCGACGCTGAAGTGCGAAAGCATGGGGAGCAAACAGGATTAGATACCCTGGTAGTCCATGCTGTAAACGATGAGTGTTCGTTCTTGGTCTACTGATATTGCACTCTTTCGGTCCGACTTAAGCTCGGCTTAATGCTTAAATTACCGCAAAGGTAGTGTGACTCGATTGTTTCCTTCAAGTTCCAATAATCGTGAAAAATATGTGATGATCAGGGGCTGAGCTAACGCGTTAAACACTCCGCCTGGGGAGTACGGTCGCAAGGCTGAAACTCAAAGGAATTGACGGGGGCCTGCACAAGCGGTGGAGCATGTGGTTTAATTCGATTCAACGCGCAAAACCTTACCAGCCCTTGACATATGAATAAGTGTGCTTGTCCTTAACGGGATGGTACGGAAATTCATACAGGTGTTGCATGGCTGTCGTCAGCTCGTGTCTTGAGACGTTGGGTTAAGTCCTATAACGAGCGCAACCCTCGTTTTGTGTTGCTAAGACATGCTCTGGTTCAATCCTTGACCACTGGAGACTGACGAAGACTACGCCGTGAAAATGGGGGATACCAATGAGCTGAGTTTTTACGCCGTGTGGCTCATTCCGGAAAGAATATGACCATGATACAAAGTTTTAATACGGTACTCTCCGACGAACGAAGCTCTCGGAGCATTGTACACTTCACACTGAGGAACTCAGTCTTAGTCAAAATGATTGACACTCCAAGCCATGTGCTGCACTCACAAAAAACTGCCAGTGATATACTGGAGGAAGGTGGGGATGACGTCAAGTCCGCATGGCCCTTATGGGCTGGGCTACACACGTGCTACAATGGCAATTACAATTGGAAGCAATGCTGTAAGGCGGAGCGAATCCAGAAAGATTGCCTAAGTTCGGATTGTTCTCTGCAACTCGAGAACATGAAGTTGGAATCGCTAGTAATCGCGGATCAGCATGCCGCGGTGAATAAGTACTCGGGCCCTGTACAAACTGCCCGTCAAACCATGGGAATTGGTTCCGCCCGAAGCAGCCGACCAAAGATTACCCATTACTCGGGGTGTTCCACGCCGTTGTTGAGTGCGGTCTGCCAGAGGCATTGGTGATCTTATGTAGGAGACCAAGGTTGGGCCATTGACTGAGGTTAAGTCGTAACAAGGTAGCCGCAGGGGAACCTGTGGCTGGATCGACTCCTTTTTTCTAATTCCATAAGAAGTGGCGAGCGTCGAAGAAATGATAGAAAAAATCGACTTTACGAGCTTTCGATTTCCAATCTCGAATACAATGACGCAGCTACAAAAGGAATAAAAAAAGAAAATTAAAATTTCATCATGATACTTTTCTATGTTTTTCTGGTTATCGCTCTTTTTTCGGGTACTCCCGGTATACACGTGCCAGAAATCATCCCGTTCATTCTGCTGTCTTTCCAATAATCCCAGTTTATATCAATACCCACGTTTAATCGTTTCGTTTTGACCCCTTTGCTATGATTTTCTGGTTCATGCAGGAGCTATCGCCGCTTCATTTTCGTTTGTTGCTACGATGTTATATACAGGAATAGAATAAATTCACAAGCAATAATGTATTGCGCCCTGGTGGTGGGCTCATTTATTTTCTCGGAATCCCTCTAATCCCCTGCCTGCCTTTAAATTTCCAAGTCTTGCGAAAGGGTTTCACCGGCTAAGCAGCTCAGTCGGCGGGGGTGGTGCGTCGGACGATGGCCCGGCGGCAGGCTCCGAAAACGAAGAGCGATATGGCAATCCCTTCATTTACCAGCGCCCTTAGTAAAGCTGACACGCATTTTACGCTCGGTGAGTCGGGGCATAGCGCGGCGGGTAGGCTGCCCGCCGCCCCGGACAGGAAGGGGGAGGGACAGAAGGGGGGGGCACCGGGTTACCTGAAAGAAATAAAAAGTCGCGATTAGCCGCTTCTCCTTCGTCGGGTACCCCGAAGTTGGCAAGTCGGGCGGCAAGTCGCCCAACTGGGTTATGGGGTTGGGCAAGTCGTCCGATATGGAGGAGCGGGCTTTGGGACCCCCCTTGGGCTAACAGGGAAAGCAAAAGGCGTCGACGAACGATGGGACCCTGTCAAACTATCTATCGGGGTTTATCCCTCCTCATTTTTTACTCGCGCGCGAAGGTAACTCTCAAATCCAATTACGATTCGAAATTGGATAGAATGAAATTGGAGAACGAACATAAATTGGAATAATATAAAGCAGCAAGTCCGGTGGTCCTGATTCTGACAATTGTGATAAGGGAGCGGCCCGCTGCCGCCGCACCTTCGGAACCTATCGATGATTTGTGGAGAGCTTGGCTCGAGTCGTTTCAGGACCTTTGGGCAGCTTTCTTTATCCCACCGCCATGGACTCGGTAATTGCAATGTTATTAAACTGCAGCATCATCCTTTTATGGAGCTCTTTCAGTATTTCTCTACCTTTCATCCCCTTGTTTGTTAGTGCGCCAGTTTAGAAAGGCCTACCGGTTGCTTCTAGACGTGGCTCGTTCAGCGAATTCTATACCATACAAAGGCTTCCGTGCCCGGAATATGGGCTGGTTTTCCAGCCTCGATTCATTGGCGCCAGCTATGGCGAATTATAAAACTTTTTTGGGCTGTGTACGGAAAGGGGGAGTAGACTGGGGGACGGCGGGGCTGTATAGGCTTCTTATTTAATAGCTATTATAAAAAGCATGCAGATGCCTACGCTGGACGGAATAGTTTCGACTCATATGTTTCTGTAGTAGCAGAGATTTTTTGTTTCTTTGTAGTGGTTTTTCTTACTCTAACTAGTGAAAACAAGTGTGCTCCAAGTCCTTGGGCTGTTGAACAGAATTCAACGACACTTGAATGGATGGTCCCGAGCCCTCCGGCATTTCATACTTTTGAAGAACTTCCAGGTATCCTTCGAAGAAAGACCCATTTGTCCAACTCAAGCATTGATGAACCGCCGGCCGTGCCCCAGATGGAGGCCCCCCCAAACCTTCTTTCAGCCCTCGTCTGACATTGCTTACGCACCCTCTAACCCCCCCCCAAGAGGGAAGGAAGAGTGCCCGACCAGAGCCCGCTGGCTCAATTTGCCGTAGGCCGGGGCAATCAAGCTTATTTATAAAGACCTGTCTTGCAGCCTTCGTGATGGCCGCTTACTTTTCTCCGGGCTATGCGATCATAGCCGCCCAGATAGGGAAAAGCACAGGGCGTAAAGCGAATTCTAACCCAACAACTAGGAAGGAAGCGGTAGATTATTACACCAGCGGGATCATAATCAGCATGTCGGAATAGTTTAGTGGGGTAGAACAGCGGGATCATAATTCGCACACGGGGGTTCGAATCCCTCTTCCGATAGGCAAAAAAAATAAAAATAATTTATTATTCTTTCCAGAATAATATAGTAATGAAATAAATTAGATTATTTTTTTGAAAAGATCAAAGGAAAAATTTTTAGAGCCGGGCACTATGGTAAGATGCGAAAACACCCGATCCCATTTCGACCTCGACATGTGAAATCGTCTTAGACCATATGTACTGATTCATTAATTTCGGGAGACATGGTCCACGCCCGGGCAACGCACTTTATCAGAGGGAAATATATATACGACCAAAATAGAATTACTGGAATAAGAAAATGCTATTAGACAAACGCAGATAGCTTACTAGAAAAAAAAAAATACGACCATAGGGAACCCTAGTCCAGCCGGGGATGAGATAAACATGCTAGTGGGTTAA